ATGCTTTTGGTATCTCGTAGTGTAGAACAATAATGGGTTGACCGTCAAATCCTTTACATAAAAAGAGTGGGATAAATGCCTAGCCAACACCATCCCATTAAATTGGGAATATCTGTGTTACAGATCTTATTGATCCCAGGCTGGTAAAAAATGTTAACTTTTAGCCAAAAGAATAGAAACAGATGCCAGGCCAATAACCCAATATTACGAGCTGTGACGCTTTCCATCTGTACAAGTAGGATGTATTCTGTCATAGAACTTAACGTATCATTTCCCATGCAATATAGATATGGTAGATAGGAAACAAACTGTCTCAAGACGTTCTTAACCCAGCTCACGTATCGCTTCTAACGGTGAACACTCATTCCAATGGAACCTTGTTCAAGTTCAAATAAATTGGTAAGGTATAGCGTTTACTATCGAATGAAACAATGTGTTCCACCGTTAGTGTATGCTTCTAACATTCCATTTGCTTATAACTGTATGGACGTAACCTCCAGGCAAAGATATAATGACCGGTTATAGCAGAATCAGTTTACTATGGATAGCTGATACTTTCAATTTACCATTACTCAAATCAGCATAGTTTATATGAAGGTTTCTATAGAAAACACATTTCCCTTCTCGCCATTTATTTTGGATAGCGGTTAACCTTTCCTTTTCCTTACGTACTCTAGCCATGAACACAATTAAATATTATTTCTATATATTTAGCCATATATTTGAAACAGGACATATATGTTCTCATTATTCTGAGTAGAATAGGAACTCTATAAATAACCAAACAATTTCTACAAAGTGCCAGTATAATAATACTAATTGATCTGAGTGAGGTAAAACTATAGTAGATAAACCAAATAATGAGGATGACCATTCAGTATTTGTATCATATTCTTCTATTAATCTTATAAAGTATATACATAATAGTACTAAACCAACAATTACATGTGTAAAATGTAAACCAGTTACACAATAAAATAATGTTCCAATAATAGCATCGTTAATACAGTATTCTAAATGTAGATATTCTGATGTTTGAAGTGATGCAAAACATTCACCTATTATAAATATTATACATATAATACTGGATACTTCAAAACTCATTCCTTTTTCTATTAGGAATTGTACACATGCAGTCATACAAGATGCACTAGCTAAAATAAATGTAATAGTTAATATTAACATTCTAGAAGAAGTTAGTATTATACCTTCATTAGATAAAGGATAAGGAGATAATGCAAAATGTAAAATACCCCAGAAATATGTAATAAATAATAATGCTTCTGAAATAATTAAACTTAACATACCAGATGCTAAAGAAGAAAATGTTGAATAAAAACTTTCTCTAATTGAATAAATAAATATTAATAAAATTATTGGATTCATAGAAAATAAAATACCAACAGAAAAATATTTTAAAGATGTTGCATATAATGTAGTAATTGAAGAGTATGATATTAAATGTGCTTTTATACTACTATTCATTCTAAATATAAAGAATATTATTTATAAGAACGGTTTTATTTATGTACCGTAAACATATAACGGTAAGAAGGTTCGCCGGGGATAACAGGTTGATGTATATATGGAGCTCAAATCCTCATATACTACGAGCACCTCCATGTCGTCTCATCGCAGCCTTGTAATAYTAAAATTAAGCGTGTATAGTTGCCTTGTACACACCGCTCGTCACGCAAGAACTTTTATAARTATTAAATGAACTTCAGGCGTTAACCTGTAAAGTTGAGATGGAAACAGCCGGAAAGGTTATATCACGTCCAAACGACAAGATCATATATGAAATATACTAGCATGGGACTATAAAATGTTATGCTGTTGGTTTAAGCCCTTTTATACCATACAAGAGATCGCGTACTTTGGTCTGAAAAAAGCTGTGAGGAAATTAGATTAAAGGAACTCGACTGGCATACTACATAAAAACGAACACTTTTAACGCCTGATATGGATGGATAATACTCGGCTTATCCAAAGTTTAACCGCTGTCGCTGGGACTGTATGGATTGAATCTTACTCATTCAAAACCAAGCCTCATGTATGATTAATTTATTTGTTTTTCAAAGATTTGCAATAATTACAAATTGCAATCATAAAATTTTGGGTCAATACTACCTATGGCTCTCTTTCGTATTTGGAGCCTATGGGTTYTTATTATCTGTTATAATACGAACAGAACTATATTCTTCATCTTTAAGAATTATAGCTCAAGAAAATATAAATTTCTATAATATGATTTTTACCATTCATGGTCTTATAATGATATTCTTCAATATAATGCCAGGATTATTTGGTGGATTTGGAAATTACTTTTTACCAATTTTATGTGGTTCAYCAGAATTAGCATACCCAAGAATAAACAGTATATCTTTACTATTACAACCTATTGCATTTTTATTAGTTATATTATCAACTGCAGCAGAATTTGGGGGCGGTACTGGATGGACTCTTTATCCACCATTAAGTACATCATTAATGTCATTATCACCTGTCTCAATRGATGTTATTRTAATTGGCCTATTAATATCTGGTATTGCTAGTATAATGTCATCTCTAAATTTTCTAACTACAGTTGTACATTTACGAGCAAAAGGACTAACATTAGGTATATTAAGTGTATCAGTATGGTCAATTATCATAACATCYATAATGTTATTACTAACATTACCAGTATTAACAGGTGGAGTATTAATGTTGTTAACAGATTTACATTTTAATACTTTATTTTATGATCCTACATTTTCAGGAGACCCTGTATTATATCAACATCTGTTCTGGTTCTTTGGTCATCCTGAAGTATATATTTTAATATTACCAGCCTTTGGTATAATTAGCCATGTAATYTCTACTAATTATAGTAGAAGCTTATTTGGTAATCAAGCTATGATTTTAGCTATGGGATGTATTGCTATATTAGGAAGTATTGTATGGGCCCATCATATGTACACAACTGGYATAGAAGTTGATACAAGAGCCTATTTTACATCAGCTACAATTCTAATATCAATACCTACAGGAACTAAAGTTTTTAATTGGATATGTACATATATGAGCAGTKATTTTGGATTAACTCATAGTTCATGTTTAATAGCATTATTATTTATATGTACATTTACTTTTGGTGGTACTACAGGAGTTATTCTAGGTAATGCTGSAGTGGATATAGCTTTACATGATACATATTATGTARTTGCTCACTTCCATTTTGTTTTATCAATTGGAGCTATATTAGGGCTATTTACAGCAGTGGTTGCTTTCCAAGATATATACTTTGGTAAACATTTACGTGAAAATACTATAATTACATTATGGATTATGTTATTTTATTTAGGCGTTATTATGATATTCTTACCAATGCATTTTCTTGGATTCAATGTTATGCCAAGACGAATTCCTGATTATCCAGATGCTTTAAATGGTTGGAATATGATATCTTCTATAGGATCTACTATGATTTTATTTGGATTATTAATTTTTAAGTAGTATAATATTTATATATTTATTGTTTATATGTACTATAATGTAGTTAATTTAGCAAAAGCACATTTAATTAGTTATCCATGTCCATTAAATATAAATTTCTTATGGAATTATGGATTCCTATTAGGAATAGTATTTGTTATACAAATATTTACTGGTGTATTATTAGCAACTTGTTATACTCCTGAAATATCCTATGCATATTACAGTATACAACATATATTAAGAGAATTATGGAGTGGATGGTGTTTTAGATACATGCATGCAACTGGTGCATCATTTGTATTTATTTTAACATACCTACACATTTTAAGAGGATTAAATTACTCATATTCATATTTACCTTTATCATGGATTACAGGATTAGTAATATTTTTAATCTCAATTGTAACTGCTTTTTTGGGTTATGTATTACCATGGGGACAAATGAGTTTCTGGGGTGCAACTGTTATTACTAATTTACTATATTTTATCCCTGGATTAGTTTCATGGATTTGTGGTGGATATATAGTATGTGATCCWACTCTAAAAAGATTCTTTGTATTACATTTTATATTTCCATTTATTGCAATTTGCATTGTATTTATACATATATTCTTTTTACATTTGCAAGGTAGTTCAAATCCACTTGGATACGATACAGCATTAAARGTACCATTCTACCCAAGCTTATTATGTCTTGATATCAAAGGTTTTAATAACGTATTAGTATTACTCTTAGCTCAAAGCTTATTTGGAATATTACCATTATCTCATCCTGATAATGCTATTCCAGTAGATAGATATGCAACACCTTTACATATTGTTCCTGAATGGTATTTCCTACCTTTTTATGCAATGCTAAAAACAATTCCAAATAAAACTGCTGGTTTRTTAATGATGATTGCATCATTACAAATAYTATTTTTATTAGCAGAACAAAGAAATTTAACAACTTTAATTCAATTCAAATTTACCTTYGGTGCAAGAGAATATTCTTTACCTATTATTTGGTTTATATGTTCATTCTATGCTCTATTATGGATAGGATGTCAATTACCACAAAATATATATATTAATTATGGTCGTTTATTTATAATATTATTCTTTGTAGTAGTCTYTATCAACTCATACCACCAAAGAGATTATATTATGATTACAGCTCCCAAGCACACATAAATTTACAAGRCTGCGATGAGATGACATTTCTGAATACTGATAGGTTCAATACAGACCGTAAGGTTATAATTATGCTTTAAAGTTAACGTAGTTTCCATAGCTGTAGATGGATGCTTCGTTTATTAAAAAGGAGAGTATATCAATCGAGTTAACATGCTCTACCGCCTAAACGATATTATTACCGTACAAGCCGTTAGCAAGACATGACAGGGAGTTGGCAAGTTTAGAAGTTCTGGTTTATAATAGATACGTTTATAATGTTTGGATGTATGGGATAAATGATGTACCCCTTTATTGGGTTCACTAAACGTTTAAATAAATATACATTGTTCGGTATTGCATGCCTGGTGTTTTTAATTAAGACGCTGACTTCCTGGCTAAACTTCCCAATGATATATCATACWAATTGATTTCGCAGAAAACCGTCTATATTCATGTTTGATTGACCTTTAACCACTAATTACGAATCTTCCAAGAATATTTCATGAGTCCAAGGTTCGGTCCATATATTTCCTGTTCTGTAATTAGATCACATGCTTTATAGTTCATGGAGCCATGGCTATATACCACTATTCATAGAGACAACTTGTGGTATCTCTCTCGATTTCCAGATGTTGAGTTACTAAGAGGATTCTCTCCACACTTAAATTCGTAATTCCACTACCAAAATATTCTCTCATGTTCCAACATTCTAGGATTATTCGCATTAATTTCAGGAGTAATCCGTATTTCAATGTCTTTTAAATTGCTTATGAGTTCAACGCCCAGGACTTCCTGACGCTTAATAACGATTTCTACTTCCAGCAGCCATATTGGTTCAGCTACTAGTTCACTGTCAGCTACCATGTTTCGACTTCGCACCGACTGTTTCTTTTACCTCACGAGTCGATCAGTCAGATTTCATCCTTTGACCTCGTAACCATGCGAACACATAAGAACTTTATAGGGAAGTAAAGGTGCTCAGGGTCTTACCGTCGGGCCATAGTGTTCCACATATTCATGGATAATTCTATTTATTATGAGTTTCAGACTAGCGACAATGGGGAAGTCGTTACATCATTCATGCAGGTCGGAATTTACCCGACAATGAATTTCGCTACCTTAGGACCGTTTACGAATACAGCCGCCGTTTATCATTGATGCCGGGCAGATGTCAGTAACTTGAACTCTTCATCGGAGTTATCAGTGACTTGTGTTGTAACCTTACAGACGCTTCCAGATAATTTAATTTCTTATAAATGGAAACGTTGGTTACCTGGGTATCCAATCCAGTGCTCCATTCAAGGCATAGAGACTCAGCCTATGTTCAACTTTGTAGGGTAATTTATAATAATA